TCATTGCCCATGGATAAAGAAAAACCGTTTCAACATCAAAAACAACAAAAACTAGAGCAAACATATAATAACGGATTCGAAATTGTAACCAAGCGTCGCCCATTGGTTCTATACCGGATTCATAACTAGAAAGTTTCTCTGGCCCTTTTCTAATTGGGGATAAAAGACCGGAAATTAGAAATGCCAAAATAGGAATAACACTTGATATTATTAGAAATGCCCAGAAAATATCATATTCGTAAAGCAGAAACATGGGTGCACTCCTATGAATGTGGAAAATATACTAGATTATTCGAGTCGAATTGAAATTCATTGTCAACTCATTCATAGCTGTTTAGTCAAAATAACAATTTATTTTGATTGAACTGCTTAGTTTTGTTTGCTGTGGTACATGTCTCATTTCAAGACTCATCAACTAGAATTGTTCCATTTACTTCAATTTGATTTCGATATCAATTATAAATATATATTGATATTGCTCTTATACCTTATACAAATAAGACTCTTTTCTCGATTTTTCATCTCACTTCGGATTCTCTATAAAAATCTATAAAAATAAAAAAAAAAAAAAAGAATTCAAAATTGAATTCTTAATAAAATACTAATCTATATAAAAATAGAAAATACTATACCTATATTATATATGTAATATAATACCTATATAATATAAAAAAGATCTTCATTTTTCAAACTCAGCTTAAATATAATATAAAATGGAATAATAATATTATTCTAAATTAAATATTTAATAATAAATAATATTAAACATTAATAGAATAGGATCTTATATGAACTAAATTATCCTTCAATTAATAATTAATTTCGAATTATACTTCTATATATATTTAATATATTTATATATATATATATAATTATATTAATTCTATTTAGTAATTGAATGTTAGGGCAAGAAAAGACTCCTTTGTTTTGTGCTATACCAGGTATAGGTATAGCAATAAAAGAAGAGCCCGTTTTACAATGTTAACAATGAAAGTTAATAAAGATCCTCATTTTTCAATTTCAAACTCCGGCTTGTCCATAAAAAAAGATCTTCATTTTTCAAACTCAGCTTGTCCATAAATACAGTAAGTCGTTTTTAAAACCGTGTAACTTACTAGTAGATTTGATTTTTGTTGAGTTAGGTTGGAATTTGTTTTTAAATGAGTTCGTGTCATGATTTTGACTCCAAAAATTCATTAGGCTTCGGCAGGTATCCCAAAGACAAAGAAAAGAAGTATCACTAACTCTTTTTGATTGCGGATAGGAAAGGGGAAAAATTCATATGGATAGGAAGAGTAATGAAGAAAATTGGGTTTGTTTAGCCAAGACAAGATAAAAAAAAAATAGCGATTGGGTCTATTGAATTTTGATTTCGGCTTTATGCTCTGTCTTGAATGATTCTTGCGAGCAAGCTTATGAGAATGTTTTTTTTTCGATGAACCAAGCAATTGCAAGCGGCTAGTTACAAACAACAAACAATAATGAAGAAATAAAAACTATACAATTTTTGTTTTTGTATTTGAATTTTATTTTTAGGGCTATACGGACTCGAACCGTAGACCTTCTCGGTAAAACAGATCAAACTGATTATTATCAAAATGATTCGAACTGTTTCAAAGACCCAACATGCATTTTTTTTGCATTGGGCTCTTTCATTAACTGATAGAAATAATCAGTTAGTCTACCATAATTCTCTTGACAGGAAGATAAGAAGATGGCTCCATGTGCTCTGATTTCTTATTTTGATTCCGATCTGAGAGCACTACCGAAGTGTTTCAAAGAAGGTTATCCTGACGTAGGTTTGCTTTTGGCTTAGATCAACCTAAGTTAAATGAAGTCTCCATCGCCCCCTAAATAAAAAATCCAATATGAAACTTCATACACCTTAAAGTTCATAAGATAGGACGAAAAAAGAATTTTTTGAGGTCTTTATACTCATTATGCCTAGCATTGAATAGACTGAGTATTCCCCTTATCAATATCTTAAATCAATAATGGGTTCTATTGGTTGCCTAAAATCTAAAAGGGCACCTAAATTGGACCGAATCTTTTGTCAGGCTATTGTTCTCTTGTTCCCTAAAAGTCATGGAGTAAGACATCAACTTCTCAATAAGTTTTTTGATTCCATAATGTACTCCTCTGAAAAAACATTGGCGCGCGTGTAAACGAGGTGCTCTACCTAACTGAGCTATAGCCCTTGTGCTTGTAATATATATTTTATTATGTCGATAATTTCTTGTCAAGATGAATATTACATGATCCAACATCCTATTTCTTTTATCTCTTTGATCGGTATTGCTTATAAATAATATTACATTTATAATCCATCGATGTGACGGGTTCCATTTCTTTCTCTTTTTGATTCTAAATGACCTACTTAACTCAGTGGTTAGAGTATTGCTTTCATACGGCGGGAGTCATTGGTTCAAATCCAATAGTAGGTATAACTTATTAGATATCAGAATCTATGGTATCTAATAAGTTTTTCTATCCGCCTTAT